TATGAAATGCCTGAATTAAAGGGTTATTTTGATAGAATAAATCATGTAAATTAATTTACTTTCATAATTTTAATAAAATTTAAATTAATTAAATATGGATATAATTTATTAAAATTTAACCTTAAATTTTTAAAAAATTAAATTAATTATAAATTTTAAATACTAAATTTATCATTAACTGATAAAATTCATAATGTTTGTGAAATTTAATTTTAGGAGGTTAAATTTTTAAATTATAATAAATATTTTTAAATGTTTGTGAAATTTAATATGATTTAAATTATGTAAATTAAATTTTGAAAAGATAGACTATTTTTAAGTCTTTAGACTCATAATCTAACAAAAAATTTTAAAATTTTCTTTTTAAAATTTTAGTTTAAAATTAAAATAATTTTTTTACAAAAAATAGATATTTATTTAATAAATTTTAAAGTAATTTTAATTTGGTTATTTAATTAATTTAAAAATTTATATATATATAAATATTATAATTTAAAAAATTTAAATAATTTATTTAAATTTAATATAAAATTTTAAAAAATAAATAAATTTATTTTTAGAAATTTTTATAATTAAGGGTAATAAATGTGCCAGCATCAGCGGTTAAACATAATTAATAAATTAATTAAATTTATTTTTTAGAAAAATTAACTTAATTAATTTATTTAAATTTAAGTAAATCATTATTAAAATTTAGTTTATTAATTTTAAAATTTTTTAGTAGAATATAAAATTTTATATAAATAAATTTAACTATAAATTTTTTTTAAAGAAATTGATTTAAAAACTAGGATTAGATACCCTATTATTCATTTAATTTATAGAATAGTAAATCTTTATTTGAAAATTAAAAATTTTGACGGTATTTTAATCAATTTAGAGGATCATGTTCTGTAATTGATAATTCACGAATTTATAAACTTAGATTTTATTCTTTTGTATGTTCGTTATAAAAAAATTTTTAAAAAATTTATTTTTTAAAAAATTATTAAATTTTTATTTCAGATCAATATAAAGTTATATTTAAGAAGAAATGTGATACAAATTTTATATAAATTTATATTTTTAATATTATTAAATTTTTAGGATTTAAAAGTAAAATTATTAATTTAATAGTTTGAATTTTGATTTAGAATATGTACAAATTGCCCGTCGCTTTTATATATAGTAAAATAAGTCGTAACAAAGTAAAAGTACTGGAAAGTGTTTTTAGTATATAATTTGGTGTAATTTTGCACTTAAATTTTTGAAATTTAAAGAAATAATTAAATTTATTATTTATAAAGGAATGTAGTTAAATTTTATAACATTTATTTTGCTTTTAAATATTAATTTTTAAAAAATTTATTCTTAATTTAATTATTTATATTATTTGAAGTTTGAGTTTTAATTATTTTATTAAAAAAAGTTTTAAGATTTTAAAAATTTAGTATTATTTTGAAAAATTATTAAATTGATATTATAAGTATTGTGAAAGAAAATTATTTAAAATTATAAAATTTATTAAAATTTTTGTACCTTTTGTATCAGGGTTTATTAAATTTATAAATAAATTTATTTATTTCTCGAAAATTAATGATCTAAATGAAAATTTTAGTTAATGTAAAATTATTATTAATAATTTTTATTTTGATATTATATGTATTTCATATTAATTATATCTAGTTATTTTATAAATTAATTTAATTAAGATTTTTAATAAATTAAAATTAAATTTATTTAATTTAAATATTTTAAAAATTAATTTGTTAGGGGATTAGCTCTTTCAAAATTTTTAAATAATTAATTTTAAATAATAATTTTTTATAATTAGAAATTTTAATAAATTTATAATTTTTAATAATTAATTTAACATAAAATTAATTTATTTAGTTATTAAATATTTATAAAATTTATAAGTTTAATTTATTAATCTTATGAAATTATGATAAAATTAGTAAATTTTATTTTATTTAAGTTTATATTTTGAAATATAAAATTAAGGAATTAGGCAAAAAGTTTTATTTACCTGTTTATTAAAAACATGGTTTTTTGAAATTAATTTAAAATCAAATCTGCTCAATGAATTTAATTTAAATAGCTGCAGTATTTTTGACTGTACTAAGGTAGCATAATCATTTGTCTTTTTAATAAAGTCTAGAATGAATGATTTAATAAAATAAAATCTGTCTCAATTTTATTTAAATTAAATTTAATATTAAGTTAAAATTCTTAAATTATTAAAAAAGACGAGAAGACCCTATAGAATTTAATAATTTTTATGTTTATTTTAATTTAAAAATTATTTATTTGGGGAAAATTTAAAATTTTAAAAATTTTTAAATTAATTTTTCAAAAATTATTGAATGTTATTATCTAATATTATTAAATTTAAAATAAATTACCTTAGGGATAACAGCGTTATTTTTTTAGAGAGTTCCTATTGATAAAGAAGTTTGCGACCTCGATGTTGAATTAAGATTTATTATTTATGGAGAAATAAATTAATTTAGTCTGTTCGACTATTAAAATCTTACATGATTTGAGTTTAGATCGGCGTGAGCCAGATCGGATTCTATCTTTTTAAAATTGAAATAAATTTGTACGAAAGGACTTTTTATTTATAAAATTTATTTATAAAATTGAATAAAATTAAATTGCTTTGGCAGATTAGTGCATTAAATTTAGAATTTAAATATTTTATAAATTATATAAAGTAATAATAGAAATTTTAATTAATCTTTCTAATTTATTAATTTTATTGGATATAATAGTAATAGTTTTAATTTCAGTTGCTTTTTTAACTTTATTAGAACGTAAAATTTTAGGCTATATTCAAATTCGTAAAGGTCCCAATAAAGTTGGTTTTTTAGGTATTCTTCAGCCTTTTAGTGATGCAGTTAAACTATTTTCTAAAGAAAGAATTATTATTTTAAAATCTAATTATTTAATTTTTTTTATTAGACCTTTAATAAGAATATTTTTAATACTAATAATATGAAATTATTTTCCTTTTATTTCTAAGGTTTTTAATGAAAGATTAAGAACTTTAATAATTTTTTGTTTAATAAGAATAAGAGTTTATTTTTTAATATTAGCTGGATGATCTTCAAATTCTATATATTCTTTAATTGGTGGCCTTCGAAGAGTAGCTCAAACTATTTCATATGAAGTAAGAATAATTATGATTATTATTCCTTTTTTTTATCTTTCAGAAAATTTTAGAATTTATTCATTAAAAGATATACAAATTTTTTCTTGATTTATTACATTAATTTTTCCATCAGCTTTTATATTATTTGTTAGGTTTTTAGCTGAAATAAATCGTACTCCTTTTGATTTAGCTGAAGGTGAATCTGAGTTAGTTTCAGGTTTTAATACAGAATATATAAGAGGAAGATTTGCAATAATTTTTATTGCTGAATATGGAATAATTATATTTATAATATTTTTTTTTTGTTTAATTTTTTATGGTTCTAATATTTTTAGTATTGAATTTTATTTATTTTATTTAATAATATTATTTTTAACAATTTGAATTCGAGGGACTTTTCCTCGATTTCGATATGATAAATTAATATTTTTAACGTGAAAAAGTTTTCTTCCAGTAGCATTATTATTAATAATTTATTTAATTATAATAAAATTAATAATTTTATACTTTTAATTAAATTATTAGAAGATTCACTTCTTTATAATGATTTCAAGTCATTAGTTAGCTTTATGCTTAATAATTTATAAATATATTTAATATTTATTTATTTAAATTTATATTTATATATATATATATATATATATATATATATATTTAAAATAAAATTAAATCTGATAGTTTTGCAATATAAGGATTTAAAATAAAGTAGGAAAAATAAAGAATTGATGATGTTTGACCAATAAAGATATAAGGTTCTTCAACAGGACGTGCTCCAATTCAAGTTAAAATAATAAATAAAGAAATAAATATTCAAAATATGATTTGATTAAATTTATAAAATTTTGATCTTTTAAATTTATAGATTTTATTAAAAGGTAAAATTAAAATAATAAGAATTGAAAATATTAAAGCAATAACTCCTCCAAGTTTATTAGGAATTGAACGAAGAATAGCGTATGCAAATAAAAAATATCATTCTGGTTGAATATGAATTGGTGTAATTATAGGATTTGCTTTATTAAAATTTTCAGGGTCTGATAATAAATAAGGATTTAATAAGCATAATAACAATAGTAATGAAATTAAAATAATAAATCCAATTAAATCTTTTGTTGAGTAATATGGGTGAAAAGGAATTTTAAAAAAATTTCTATTAATACCTAATGGGTTTGATGAGCCTGATTCATGAAGAAAAAATAAATGAATAATTACTATAAAACTTACAATAAAAGGTAAAATAAAATGAATTGAATAAAATCGATTAAGAGTAGCATTATTAACTGAAAAGCCTCCTCATAATCATTTAACAATTAAATCTCCAATATAAGGAATAGCTGATACTAAATTTGTAATTACTGTTGCTCCTCAAAATGATATTTGTCCTCAAGGTAAAACATAACCTATAAATGCAGTTATTATTACTAATAAGAAAATAATAACTCCTATAATTCAAGTTTTATTTAAAATAAATGAATTATAGTAAATTCCTCGTCCAATATGAATAAATAAGCAAATAAAAAATATAGAAGCTCCATTCATGTGAATTAATCGAAATAATCATCCATAATTTACATCTTGAATAATATGAATAATTCTATTGAATGCATATCTAATAAATGGTGTATAGTGAAATGAAATAAAAAATCCAGATACAATTTGAATTATAAGACATAATCCAAGTAATGATCCAAAATTTCATCAAATTGAAATATTTAAAGGTGTTGGTAGAGTGATTAAAGAAGAATTAATAATATTTAGTAAATTATTTTTAAGAATTGATTTTTTCATTTTAATTGATTTTTCGTAAAGTAAATTTTTTAATAATACAAATTTTAACAATAAATGTTAAGCAAATTAATAGATAAATTATACATATAATAATATTTAAATTTTTATTTTTAATAAAAATAAAAGAAAAAAAATAATTTTCTTTTAAGTTTAAAATTATAAAATTATATGAGTTTATTTCATTAATTTTTATAGGTCTTATAAATTGATTAAAATTGAAAATTAAATTAATAATAATAAATAAAATAAATATAAAATTTTTAAAAGGGATTATTTTTAAGAAAGATCATTTTATAGAAATTTTTATATTTCTAATAAATCTTGTAAAGTATAAAAAAATAATTATTAAACCTCCAATAAGAATTAAAAATGTAATATAAGAGAATCAATTATTTAAAAAATTTAATGATATATTAATTAATGTAAATAATGTATATAGAAATAAAATAATTCCATAAAATAGGGGGTGAAAATTATAGTTGTATGAAGGAATTATTAAAATTATTAAATTAAATATCTGAAAGATCAATAATAGGAAAATATAAAATTTAATTTAATAAATTTAATTTATTTAATTTTAAAATTAATTTAAATAATAAAATATTTATTATTAACTATATAGTATTTCATATTTTTAATTTACAAAATTAATATTTTAATTTTAAATTAATAGCTAATTCAAATTTTTCAAAAAATAGTTTATTAAAAATATTAATTTTGGAGATTAATGAAATATATTTATTATATTTTTTTGAATAAATTTATTTATTGTGATATTTTTAATTTCAATATTTATATTTAGATTTTGTTATTCTCATATTTTTATATCTTTAATTAGTTTAGAATTTATGATATTAAGATTATTAACTTTAATATTTAAAGTTTTTGAAGGAATTATAGAAATTAATATATTATTATTTTTTTTAGTGTTTGTGGTGTGTGAGAGAGTTTTAGGATTAACTCTTTTAATTTTACTTATTCGAAGAAATGGAAATGATTCAATAAATATATTAAATTTATTAATTTTATAAATGATATTAATAATTATATTAATTTTTTATTTTTTACTATTAATTTTTTTAAAAAATATAAAAAATATAAAATTTATTATTTTAATAATATTAATTTTTTTTTTATTAATTAAATTTAATTATTATTTAAGGTGGCAGATAATTTATGGGATTATAGGAATTGATATTGTAAGATTTTTAATAATTTTATTGACTTTATGAATTTTTAGAATAATAGAGATAGTTATTTATTTATTTAAAAATAAATTAATAAATTTAATTTTAACAATTTTATTAATTTCATTAATTTTATGTTTTAGTTCAATGAATTTTTTAATTTATTATTTATTTTTTGAAATTAGATTAGTTCCTACATTTTATTTAATTTTAGGATTTGGATATCAGCCAGAACGATTAAATTCAGGTATATATATATTAATATATACTTTATTTGCTTCATTACCTTTATTTATTTTAATTTTTTTAATTTTTGATGAATTTAATTCATTAAATTATTTAATTTTATTAAATAATATAATGAAAATTAATATAATAAATGAATTATTATATATTTTAATAACATTAGCATTTATAGTAAAACTTCCTTTATTTTTATTTCATTTTTGGTTACCTAAAGCTCATGTTGAAGCTCCTGTAATTGGGTCAATAATTTTAGCTGGAGTGATACTAAAATTAGGGGGTTATGGATTAATTCGTTCTTTAACCATAATAATAAATTTAAGAATAAAATTTAATTATTTATATTATTCTATAAGATTAGTTTGTTTAATTAATTTAAGAATTTTATGTTTACGTCAAACTGATTTAAAATTGTTAGTTGCATATTCATCTGTAGTTCATATAGGGGTTATATTATTGGGTTTATTATCTATAGAAAATTTTGGATTTATTGGGGGTACATTAATAATAATTGGTCATGGTTTATGTTCATCAGCTTTATTTTTTAGAGTTAATTTAATATATGAACGAATTAAAAGACGAAATATATATTTAAGAAAAGGAATAATAGTTTTATTTCCTTCATTTTCAATATTTTGATTTATATTGTGTGTTTGTAATATATCTTCTCCTCCTTCAATTAATTTATTAAGGGAGTTAATATTAATTTATATTTCACTTAATTGATCTTTCAATATTATTATTTTATTAATTTTAGGTATTTATTTAAGAGCTTGTTATAGATTATATTTGTATTCTTATACTCATCATGGTAAATTAAATTCTCTGTATCTAATGAGAAATTCAATTAAGATAAATGATTATATAAATTTATTAAATCATTGAATTCCTCTTAATTTAATAATTTTATTGATAAAAAATTTTTATTAAATTTAAATTAATATAAAATTAAATAAAATTAAATTTATAAATTTTAATAAAATTATTTATTAATTTAAATAGTTTAAAATAAAATATTGATTTGTGGAATCAAAGATAATTTTATTTTTAAATAATTTTATATTTTTATTTGAGTGGAATTTATTTGTTATTAATTAGAATTTTAATATTGATTTTTAGAGTATGGATATTATTATTAAAAAATTCATATATAATTGAATGAATTTTTTTAAATTATGAAAGAGTCGATTTAAAATTTTTAATTTTTTTTGACTGAGTAAGAATATTATTTATTTTTATAGTAATATTAATTTCTTCAATAATTATATTTTATTGTAGAGAATATATAAGACATGATAATTATAAAAATCGATTTTATTATTTAATATTATTATTTATTATTTCTATAATTTTAGTGGTTATTAGACCTAATTTAATAAGAATTTTGTTAGGTTGAGATGGTCTTGGGTTAATTTCTTATGCTTTAGTTATTTATTATCATAATTATTCAAGATTTAATTCAGGTATATTGACTATTTTAATAAATCGAGTTGGTGATGTAATAATTATTGTGTCTCTGGGGATCATATGAAGAGTTGGGAGATTTAATTTTATAAATTTTAATAAAATTTCTTTATTCATTTTATTTTTCATTGTAGTTGCTTGTTTTACAAAAAGAGCTCAATTTCCTTTTTCTTCTTGATTGCCAGCTGCTATAGCAGCTCCTACACCTGTTTCATCTTTAGTTCATTCATCAACTTTAGTAACAGTTGGTATTTATTTAATAATTCGATTTAAAGAATTAATTATTTTAAGAGATTTATTACTTGAATATATTAAATTTACAGGTTTATTAACAATAATAATGGCAGGATTATTTGCTTGTTATGAATATGATTTTAAAAAAATTATTGCTTATTCAACATTATCTCAATTAGGACTAATAATATTAATTTATTCAATGAAATTAAGTGATTTATCTTATTTTCATTTAATTATACATGCTATATTTAAATCTTTAATATTTATAAGATCAGGTGTTTTTATTCATTTATATAATATAAATCAAGATATTCGAGTTATGGGAAATAGAATAAAATTATTTCCTTTTACTGTAAGAATATTTATAATTGCAAATTTTTCATTATGTGCAACTCCTTTTTTTTCAGGTTTTTATTCAAAAGATAAAATTTTAGAATTTATATTTATAATAAATTTATCTTTATTAGTTTATTTGATTTTAATAATTTCTACAATTTTGACAATAATTTATAGATTTCGTTTAATATATTATTTATTAGTTAAAAAATTTTATTTTTTACCTTATTTAAAATTAATAGATTCTAAATTTATAAATTATCCTATAATTTTATTAAATATTTTATCATTATTATTTGGGTGGCTGATAAATTGAATTATTTATTCAAATATTGATTTAATTTTTTTGAGTACTTATCAAAAAGTTTTTACTTTATTAATATTTTTACTAGGTTTAATAATTAGATTTTTGTATGTTAAAATTTGAAATTATTATTTAAATTATTATTTGTATAAAAATTTTTTGGGTAAAATAAGATATATTTTAATTTATAGAAATTTATTAGTGGAGATATTCCTTATAATTAGGAATAAATTATATCTTTTTAATGATAAGGGTTGAAGGGAATATTTAATTAAAAATTCTTTAATTATTAAAATTAATATATTAAGAAATTTTTTTAGAAAATTTATGATAAATTATTTAGTTTATTTATTTATTCTGTTTTCTTTATATATATTTTTTTTTCTTTGTATTTAATTTAAATAGTTTATTAAAAACGTAATATTGAAGATATTAAAATAATCTTTGATTTTTAAATAGAATAAAAATAATTTTATAAATAATAAATTTTATTAATTTTATAATGAAAATATAATGTTTTTTTAAACTATATAAAAATATGAAAATATGATTATATTCAACAAATCATAAGTATATTGGAATTTTATATTTTATTTTTGGGATGTGGTCAGGAATTATAGGTTTATCAATAAGGATGATTATTCGAATAGAACTAGGAACTCCAGGATCTTTAATTGGAAATGATCAAATTTATAATTCAATTGTTACAACTCATGCTTTTACTATAATTTTTTTTTTTGTAATGCCTGTTATAATAGGGGGATTTGGGAATTATTTAATTCCTTTAATATTAGGAATTCCTGATATAGCTTTTCCTCGAATAAATAATATAAGATTTTGAATACTTCCTCCTAGATTAATATTATTAATTTCTAGTATATTTATTGGTTCAGGTACAGGAACAGGATGAACTGTTTATCCTCCTTTATCATCTAATTTATCACATGGGGGACCTTCTGTTGATTTATCAATTTTTTCATTACATATTGCTGGTGTTTCTTCTATTATAGGTTCAGTAAATTTTATTACTACAATTTTAAATATAAAAATTTATAAAATAGAATTAATTCCTTTATTTGCTTGATCTATATTATTAACTGCAATTTTACTTCTTCTTTCTTTACCTGTTTTAGCTGGGGCTATTACTATATTATTATTTGATCGTAATCTTAATACTTCATTTTTTGATCCTGCAGGGGGGGGTGATCCAGTTTTATATCAACATTTATTTTGATTTTTTGGACACCCAGAAGTTTATATTTTAATTTTACCTGGTTTTGGCCTTGTTTCTCAGATAATTAGAAATGAAAGAATAAAAAAAGAAACTTTTGGGGTTATAGGAATAATTTATGCTATAATTTCAATTGGATTTTTAGGATTTATTGTTTGAGCTCATCATATATTTACTGTAGGAATGGATGTTGATACTCGTGCTTATTTTACTTCTGCTACTATAATTATTGCTGTTCCTACGGGAATTAAAATTTTTAGATGATTAGCTTCATTAAATGGGGTAAAAATTAAATTTAGTGTAACAAATTTATGACTTTTAGGATTTATTTTTTTATTTACTGTAGGGGGATTAACAGGAATTATTTTATCAAATTCTTCAATTGATATTGTTTTACATGATACTTATTATGTTGTTGCTCATTTTCATTATGTTTTATCAATAGGGGCAGTTTATGCAATTTTTGGAAGATTTATTTATTGATTTTCAATAATATTTGGGATTTCAATAAATTCAAAATTTTTAAAGATTCAATTTACTCTTATATTTATTGGTGTAAATTTAACTTTTTTTCCTCAACATTTTTTAGGTTTAAGAGGTATGCCACGTCGATATTCAGATTATCCTGATTCATATTTAAGTTGAAATTTATTATCAACAATTGGCTCAATAATTTCTTTAGTAAGAACTTTTTTATTTTTTTTTATTATTTGGGAAAGTTTAGTTTCAAAACGAGTTGTAATTTTTATAAAAAGAATTAATAATTCAATTGAATGAATAATAAATTTTCCTTCAGGGTATCATTCATTTGAAGAGATCCCTAAAATTTTTATTAAATAAATAAATTTAAATAAATTGAAATGGCAGATTAGTGCAATAGATTTAAAATCTATATATATAAATTTATTTATTTTCAATATTTATAGAAATGTAGATTATTAATTTTAAAATTAATTTTGATTTATAAAATATTTCAATTATAGGTCAAATAATATTTCAAGATGCAAATTCATTTATTATAGAAAATATAATTTTTTTTCATGATTATGCAATAATATTAATTGTAGTAATTATTAGGTTAATTATGTACTGTTTAATTTTTATATTATTTAATAAATTTATTAATCGAAATTTATTAGATGGTCAAATTATTGAGATTGTATGAACTGTAATTCCAATAATTTTATTAATTTTTTTAGCAGTTCCTTCTTTAAATATTTTATATTTAACTGATGAGAATAATAACACAGTTTTAACAGTTAAATCTATTGGACATCAATGATATTGAAGATATGAATATAATGATTATATTTCAATTAGTTTCGATTCTTTTATAAAATCTAATAATAATAGATTATTCCGTTTACTTGATGTTGATAACCGCATAGTCTTACCTTTTAATAATCAAATTCGTATTTTAGTTTCATCAAGTGATGTAATTCATTCATTTGCTATACCAGTTTTAGGTGTTAAAGTTGATGCTGTTCCAGGTCGAATTAATCAAATTGCAATTAATTTAAATCGTCCTGGATTATTTTTTGGTCAATGTTCAGAAATTTGTGGTGCTAATCATAGGTTTATACCGATTGTGATTGAAAGAAATTCAATTAATAATTTTTTAAATTGATTATTAAGATTTTAATCATTCAAAGTTTATTAACTATCTTTAATTTAAAAAATTAATTCTTTTTTTTAAGATATTGAATGAAAAATTAGTTAATTTATAACATTAATTTGTCAAGTTAAAGTAATTTAAATAAATATTTTTTAAAAATTAAATTAAATTTAGTTTTAATTCCTCAGATAAGACCTCTTTTATGAATAAATCTTTATTTAATTATAATTTTATTATTAATTTTATTTATAGTAATTTTAAATTCAATTAAATTGTTTTATAGTGTTAGAAAAAATATTGAAAATAAATTTAATAAAATTTATTTTAAATGATTTTGATAATGATAATAAATTTATTTTCAATTTTTGATCCTATAACATCAATAGAATATTCAATGAATTGAATTTCTTTACTATTAAATTTATTATTTTTACCTTTTATGTATTGATTTATTCCTTCACGTTGAAATATAATATTTTTTTTAATTTTAAAAAAATTAATTGTTGAATTTAAAATACTTTTAAATTTTAAAAAAAATTTAATAAATTTATTAATTTTATTAAGAGTTTTTTTAATAATTATATTTTCTAATTTATTATGCATATTTCCTTATATTTTTTCTTCTTCAAGACATTTAATTTATAGAATATCTTTATCAATAATTTTGTGAATTTCAATAATTTTATTTGGTTGAATCATTAATACAAATCATATATTTTGTCATTTAGTTCCTCAAGGAACTCCAGTTGTTTTAATATCTTTCATAGTAATTATTGAAACTATTAGAAATTTAATTCGACCTGGTACATTGGCTGTTCGATTATCCGCAAATATAATTGCAGGTCATTTATTAATAACATTAATTTCTTCTACAGGAAATTCATTAGGTTTAATATTATTATTTATTATAATTTTAATTCAAAGAATCTTAGTAATTTTAGAACTTAGAGTTGCTGTAATTCAAGCTTATGTATTTTCTATTTTAAGAACTTTATATAGAGCAGAATCCATATAAATGAAAAAATTATTTCAACCTTTTCATTTAGTTACCTTAAGTCCATGACCTATATTGTTATCATTTAGAGTATTAATTTCAATAGTAGGTATTATAAATTGATTTAATAATTATTCAATAATTTTAATATTTAAGGGTTTATTTTTAAATATATTAATTTTATATCAATGATGACGTGATGTAATTCGGGAAAGAACTTATCAGGGAATACATACTATTAGAGTTGTTAATGGATTAAAAATAGGAATGTTATTATTTATTATTTCAGAAATTATATTTTTTTTGAGAATTTTTTGATGTTATTTTCATATATTTTTATCTCCTAGAATTGAAATTGGATCTTTATGACCCCCCAAAAATATTAATGCATTTAATCCTTATGAAATTCCTTTATTAAATACTATTATTTTATTATCTTCAGGAATTTCAATTACTTACTGCCATTATTCTTTATTAAATAGAAAATATTATTATAGAATTTTTAGGATATTAATTACATTAATTTTGGGATTAATTTTTTCTTTTTTTCAATATTTTGAGTATAAAGAGGCTTCGTTTTCTATTTCAGACTCTGTTTATGGTAGAATTTTTTTTATATCAACAGGTTTTCATGGTCTTCATGTTTTAATTGGTTCAAGATTTTTATTAATTAATTTAATTCGAATTATTAAAATAGATTATTCATCTTCTCATCATTTTGGATTTGAGGCTGCTGCTTGATATTGACATTTTGTAGACGTGGTTTGATTATTTTTATACTTATTAGTTTATTTTTGATCTAGATAGAAATCTATAAATTATTTTAAATATTTAATTTTTAATTAAATTAATTTATAATAGATTAATTTTCACTGGAAAATTTTTATTTTTTATAATTTGTGGGCTTTTAGTAATCATTATTATTAATATAATAGATTAATTTATTATTGTTATATTAATAAAATGATTTAATTTTTTATTATTTCATAATTTATGTTTTTAAAGTTAGTATATTTATTAAAATTTTATTATTTGTATTTATTTATATAGTATAAATAGTATAATTAATTTCCAATTAATAGGTTTAAAAATTAATATAAATAATTTAAATATAGTCAAAATATGATATTCAATTTCGACTTGAAAGGTATAAAAAGTAATATTATTTAATATAATTATGTCAATAAATTTATTTTTTTTAATTATATTAATTTTATTTTTAATAATTTTATTAAATTTTGTTATTTCATTAAAAATTGCAAAAAATCGTGAGAAAATTAGTCCTTTTGAATGTGGATTCGATTCAATATCAATAAATCGTTTACCTTTTTCTTTACAATTTTATTTAATTAGAATTATTTTTTTAATTTTTGATGTTGAAATTTCATTAATTTTACCAATTATAGAAGTTTCATTTTTTTTAGAAGAAATAATTTTAATATTTATTACTTCAATTATTTTAATTATTTTTATTTTAATTATTGGATTATTTTTAGAGTGAAAAGAAGGTGCATTAAAATGATTTAAATTGTTTAATTTTTATTAAATTGCAAATTTAATTAATCTAAATTTCATAAATTTAGTTAAACATTGATTTATTCGTTAATAAATAATAAAGAAATATTATTCAAATTTTGAATTTCTAATTCAAATAAAAATATTAGATTATTTATATTTCTAAAATTTTTAAAAAAATTAAGTAATATGTCTGAATTTAAGGTGATAAATTGTAAATTTATTTATAGAAAGGTTTCTTGTTACTAATTTTTAAATTAATAAGAAATTTAAATTCAATATTTTCATTAACAATGAAAAACCTCGAAACTTGGTTTTTATTAAAACTTTTTAAATAAAATTTAATAAATATTAATATTTTAAACTTTGAAGGTTTATAGTTTTTTTAACTTAAAATTTTAAAATAATTCATAAGAGTTGAGGAGAAATAAAATTATTCAGTTTGTAAAAGAAATTCATCAGTTTGGAATTGAATAAAAATTAATTTTTTTAAAATGATTTTTTTTTGAAATCCTAAAAGAATAAATTCTGTTAATAATAATTCGGATATAAAAAAATATTCTAATTAATGAAATAAAAATTATTCAAATAATTAAAAAAATGTTAATATTTTTAAAAATTGATCAAATTGAAATTCATTTTATTATAAATCCAAAATAAGGGGGCATACTTGCTAAAGAAAGAATTCTTATAAAAAGAAATAAAGTTATTTTTTTATTTAATATTGAAGAATTAAAATTTATTAAATTGGTAAAATTTATTTTTTTAAATAGACTAATTAAATTTAAAGAATTAATACAATAAATTAAAAAATATGTTATTCTTAAAGTTTCATTATTTATTATAACTAATAAAATTCATGATATTTGAATAATAGATGAGTAAGCTAAAATTACTTTAATGTCAATTAAATTAATTCCTATAATTCTATAAATTATTCTAAAAGTTATGGAAATTATAATTAGTAAATTAAAATTTAAAATTGTGTTAAATTTATTAATTACTATTGAAATTACAATTAAAGGAATAATTTTTTGAATAGTTAATAATATTAATACATTATTTCATCTAATTTTTTTAATAGTTTTAATATATCAATAATGGAAAGGAGGTATTCCTAATTTAGTTAATATTGTTAAAAAAATTAATAAAGAAAATAAATCATTAAAATTTAATATAATTGATGAAAATAGAAATAAATATGAATTAAAAGTTTGAATTAAAAAATAATTTATTGAAATTTTATAATTATTAAATTTATCAAAAATTAATAATATAATAAACCTAATAAGATTAATTTCTATTAATATTCATAAAGATATTCAAGATATTAAAAAAATAGAAATTATATTAGAAAATAAAATTATTGGTATGAAAATTATATAACAATAAAAATTTAAATAAATTTATAAATAAATTTAATTAAATTTAT